AAGCAAATGTGCATTCCCCCCTTTTTTTGGACAGAATAGACAAATCCCTCCTTTTTTCTTTTGATATCTCCAGACTAATGAAACTCATTTTTAAAAATGGGACGAGAAAAAAAGAAGAATTCAAAATTTTAGATTATACAGAAGAACCAATAAAAGAAGGGAAAAAAAAAGAAGAGAACAAACGAAAGGAGAAAACGCGGATAGAAATAGCAGAGGCCTGGGATACCATTCCGCTTGCTCAAGTAATAAGAGGTTCCATGTTAGTAACTCAATCGATTTTTAGAAAATATATTATATTACCTTCATTGATAATAGCTAAAAATATTGGCCGTATTTTATTATTGCAATTTCCCGAGTGGTCTGAGGATTTAAAAGAATGGGCGGGCGAAATGCATGTTAAATGCACCTATAACGGTGTTCAATTATCAGAAACAGAATTTCCGAAAAACTGGTTACTAGATGGTATTCAGATAAAAATCTTATTTCCTTTCTGTCTGAAACCTTGGCGCAAACCAAAGCTACGGCCCTTCCATAAAGATCGAATGAAAAAGAAAGGAAAAGTACAAAAAGCCGATTTTTGTTTTTTAACAGTTTGGGGAATGGAAACCGACCTTCCTTTTGGTTCTCCTCGAAAACGGCCTTCTTTTTTTGAACCCATTTTTAAGGAACTCGAAAATCAAATTGGTCAATTGAAAAATAAGTCTTTTATAGTTCTAAGAGTTTTAAAAGAAAGAATCGAATTCTTTCTAGGGGTGTTAAACGAAACAAAAAAATGGGTTATCAAAAGCATTCTATTTATAAAAAGAATACTAAAAGAACTTTCAAAAGTAAATTTAATTCTATTATTTAGATTGAAAGAAGTAGATGAGTCGAGTGAAACTAAAAAAGAAAAAGATTCTACAATCAACGATCCGACAATTCATGAATCGTTTAGTCAAATTCGATCTACGGATTGGACAAATTATTCACTGACAGAAAAAAAAATGAAAGATCTAACTGATAGAACAAGCACAATAAGAAATCAAATAGAAAGAATTACAAAAGAGAAAAAAACAAAAACTCCAGGAATAAATATTAGTCCTAACAAAACAAGTTATAATGTTAAAAGATTAGAATCACCAAAAACTATTTGGCAAATGTTAAAAAGAAGAAACGTTCGATTACTCCGTAAATTACATTATTTTATAAAATTTTTCATTGAAAAGATATCCACGGATATCTTTCTATATATCATTAATATTCCCAGAATCAATACACAACTTTTTCTTGCATCATCAACAAACAAAATTATTGATAAATACATTTACAATAATGAAACAAATCAAGAAAGAATTGCTAAAAGAAATAAAACTACAATTCACTTCATTTCCACTATAAAAAATTCACTTTATAATATTAGTAATAATAATAAAAATTCACAGATTTTTTGTGACTTATCCTCCTTGTCACAAGCATATGTATTTTACAAATTATCCCAAACCCAAGTTATTAACTTGTATAAATTAAGATCTGTTCTTCAATATCACGGAACATCTTTTTTTCTTAAGAATACAATAAAGGATTATTTTGGAACACAAGGTATATTTCATTTCGAATTAAGCCATAAGAAACTTCGGAATTCTGGAATGAATCAATGGAAAAATTGGCTAAGAGGCCATTATCAATATGATTTCTCTCGGATTAAATGGTCTAGATTAATACCACAAAAATGGCGAAATAGAGTCAATCAACGTCGTACAGCTCAAACTAAAGATTTAAACAAACGGGATTCATATGAAAAAGACCAACTAATTCATTACAAAAAACAAAAAGATTATGAAATATATTCATTGCCGAATGAAAAAGACAATTTTCAAAAAAACTATAGATATGATCTTTTATCATATAAATCTATTAATTATGAAAATAAGAGGAACTCATATCTTTATGGATCACCGTTCGAAGTAACTAAGAACCAAGAAATTTCTTATAATTACAATACACATAAACACAAATTATTTGATATGCCGGAGATTACCACTATCAATAATTATCTAGGAGAAGGTGATATTGGGTATATGGGAAAAAATCCGGATAGAAAATATTTTGATTGGAAAATTATAAATTTTTGTCTTAGAAAAAAAGTCGATATTGAAGCATGGATCGAAATAGATACCAACAGTAATAAAAATACTAAGACCGGCACTAAGAATTATCAAATAATTCATCAAGGTGATAAGAAAGATCTTTTTTATCTTCCGATTCATCAAGATCCCGAAAGCAATCCACCCAACCAAAACAAAATCTTTTTGGATTGGATGGGAATGAATGAAGAAATACTAAATCGTCCCATATTGAATCTGGAATTTTGGTTCTTCCCAGAATTTTTGTTACTTTATAATATATATAAAATAAAACCATGGGTTATACCAAGCAAATTGCTTCTTTTAAACTTAACTATAAATGACAATTTGAGTAAAAATAAAAACATCAACGGAAAGCAACAAAGGAATCTTTTTATACTACCGAATAAAAAACAATCTTTTGAATTAAAGATAAAGAATATAAATCAAGCAGAAAAAGAACCCGCAGGCCAAGGAGATCTTGGATTAGATGCACAAAACAAAAAATATCTTGGGTCCCCTCTCTCAAACCAACAAAACGATATTGAAGAAGAGTATCCGGAATCAGATATGAAAAAACGCACAAATAAAAAACAATACAAGAATAATACGGAAGCAGAACTCCATTTCTTCCTGAACAAGTATTTGCTTTTTCAATTGAGATGGAGTGAGACTTTGAATCAAAGAATGATCAATAATATCAAAGTATATTGTCTCCTGCTTAGACTGAGAAATCCAAAAGAAATTGCTATATTCTCGATTCAAAGGAGAGAAATAAGTCTGGATATAATGCTGATTCAAAAGAATTTAACTCTTACAGAATTGATGAAAAAGGGAATATTGATTATCGAGCCCGTTCGTCTGTTTTTAAAAAACGACGGACAATTTATTATGTATCAAACCCTCGGTATTTCATTGGTTCATAAGAGTAAGCACAAAACTAATCAAAGATACCGAGAAAAAGAATATCTTGATAAGAAGAATGTTAATGAATTCATTGCAAAACATCAAAAGATAACTGGAAATATAGACAAAAATCATTATGATTTGCTTGTTCCTGAAAATATTTTATCATCTAGACGTTGTAGAGAGTTGCGAATTCTAATTTGTTTCAATTCAAAGAATAGAAATGGTATGGATAGAAATCCAGTATTTTGCAACGGGAACAGCATAAAAGACTGGGGTCCATTTTTGGATGAAAATCCGCATCTTGATAGAGAGAAAAATAAATTAATTAAATTAAAGTTTTTCCTTTGGCCCAATTATCGATTAGAAGATTTAGCTTGTATGAATCGTTATTGGTTTGATACCAATAATGGAAGTCGTTTCAATATGTTAAGGATACATATGTATCCGCGATTGAAAATTTGTTGATGGTACATTTTTCCTCTATATCCTCATCCTCTATCATATCTAGTATCTAAAAGCAAATAAAACAAATGCGCACATGCCTTGTCTTACACTAATATACGATACTAATTCAATGACGTATCCATTCGATATAGAAATGAATCTTCTTTATTTTAAGCCTAAATTATTCTCTTTCGTAAGTGCAGAAATGTATTATCCTTTTGTATTCCTATCCGACTCCAATTTTAAATTGAATTGATTATTGATTCATTTTACTTGATAAAATTGGAGTCCATAAAGAAATTTAGATTATTGTGTATATCAGATTAAAATGACTAGCCTTATTATTATTACTGATCGGTAAAATTAATATATGTAAAAGGAGGGTTCTTTTATGGTAAAAAATCCATTCATCTCGGTTATTTCCCAAGAAAAAGAAGAAAAGAGGGGGTCCGTTGAATTTCAAGTATTCGTGTTCACCAATAAGATACAGAGACTTACTTCCCATTTGGAATTGCACAAAAAAGACTATTTATCTCAGAGGGGTCTGCGGAAAATTCTGGGAAAACGTCAACGGCTATTGGCTTATTTGTCAAAAAAAAATAGAGTACGTTATAAAGAATTAATTAGTCAGTTGGGTATTCGAGAGACAAAAACTCGTTAATTTGATGAATCATTTTGAATTATTCGCTTAATTTTTGATGAACTTCTTTTCGCTTTCAGCAATCCATGGAAGAATGAATCGGGGAAAAACTTATGACTGCAACAGCTACAAGAAAAGACCTCATGATAGTCAATATGGGTCCTCAACACCCATCAATGCATGGTGTTCTTCGACTCATCGTTACTCTAGATGGTGAAGATGTTATTGACTGTGAACCAATATTGGGTTATTTACACAGGGGGATGGAAAAGATTGCGGAAAACCGAACAATTATACAATATTTGCCTTATGTAACACGTTGGGATTATTTAGCTACTATGTTCACAGAAGCAATAACCGTAAATGCACCAGAGCAGTTAGGAAATATTCAAGTACCCAAAAGGGCTAGCTATATCAGAGTAATTATGTTGGAATTAAGTCGTATAGCTTCTCATTTGTTATGGCTTGGCCCCTTTATGGCCGATATTGGTGCGCAGACCCCCTTCTTCTATATTTTTCGAGAAAGAGAATTAATATATGACCTATTCGAAGCTGCTACCGGTATGCGAATGATGCATAATTATTTTCGTATCGGAGGAGTAGCTGCTGATCTACCTCATGGTTGGATAGATAAATGTTTGGATTTTTGCGATTATTTTTTAACAGGGGTTGCTGAATATCAAAAGCTTATTACGCGGAATCCTATTTTTTTAGAACGAGTTGAGGGAGTGGGCATTATTGGAGGCGAAGAGGCAATAAATTGGGGTTTATCAGGACCAATGCTGCGAGCTTCTGGAATACAATGGGATCTTCGTAAAGTTGATCATTATGAGTGTTACGATGAATTTGACTGGGAAGTCCAATGGCAAAAAGAGGGGGATTCATTAGCTCGTTATTTAGTACGA